GATAAATGAAGCGAAATTTACTAATTTACTGAAGTATTACAAAGAATAGAATAATTAGAGGAATTGTATCAATAGTCGGACCTTATCGAAATATTGTATATATAATTGTATTATATAAATAAAAAAAAAATGAAGGTCTCTTTTCTTGATTGATTTGTTCTACAGAGACGAAGCCCCTCCAATCCAATTTTTTTTTTATTAAAAATTGGAAGTTTCTATGAAATAATAGAGGGGGCTCGGTGACCTTTAGGAAAGGGCAAAGAAGCTTTTAACTTTAGATTTCCTATTATCAATTATCTAAAAACTAAAACAAATGGAGAAAAGCCGACTATCGGAATCGAACCGATGACCATCGCATTACAAATGCGATGCTCTAACCTCTGAGCTAAGCGGGCTCACGTAATATAAATTGTACACGTATACTAATTTAGTACTGCTACTGAGATCTTAACTGTTTATTCTTAGTTATTTCATAATAAATATGATATAAATGTAGAAAAATTCAACTATAGAAACGAATAAAAATGGAAAATCTAATTTTCAAAAACATTTCATTTTGATATATTAATTTAGATCTATTTCTCAAATATATGTTTATCAATAATAAATATCTTAATTTGTTTAATTAGAGACTAAGATTTTTTGACTATTACATTACATATTTAATATACATATTTAATATTGTTTTTTGAAATTTTACTATAAATAAATATAAATCCATTTTAAAAAAGAATTCTAAATTAGAAATTAACGGAATGATTAATTGATTAATTATATCTATTCGATTAGTTATGGCTATTAATGAAAGTATTAAATCAATAATACTAAATTGTCCTTTGTCGTTTTTTTTTTTTCATTATGATCTGGAGTGCACTCCAGATCATAATGAAACAGTCCTAGGGTTTCATTCGGAAAGGCGAAACCTAAGACGAAAAAACAAAGAATCGACCGTTCAAGTATTCAAAAGTGCACACTAAAAATGATATAAAATGATAGAAATAGGGACATGTATATATAATATATTATATCTATTATAATAGTAATAGATATATGTTATTATGTTATGCGGTATATATCTATATTGAATTTCTGGTTGGACTAAGTATGATCTCCAATCCAATAGAGATGAAAGAAGATAGATACGAAATCAAATCGGAGAAAACCCTTTTCAATACAATACAGGAATCGATATCTAATGAATTCAACGTTTATAGCATAATATAAATGGGGAAATGAACAAATAAGGGGTAAACGGCATCATGATGTGTGTGATACTAATCACAAAGGGGGGATATGGCGAAATTGGTAGACGCTACGGACTTAATTGGATTGAGCCTTGGTATGGAAACCTACCAAGTGATAACTTTCAAATTCAGAGAAACCCTGGAATTAAAAATGGGCAATCCTGAGCCAAATCCCGTTTTATGAAAACAAACAAGGGTTTCAGAAAGCGAGAATAAATAAAGGATAGGTGCAGAGACTCAATGGAAGCTGTTCTAACAAATGGAGTTGGCTGCATTGTGTTCGTAGTAAAGGAATCGAAACTTCCGAAAGGATGAAAGATAAACCTATATACATATGTATACTTACTGAAATACTATCGCCAAATAATTCAAAATGATTAATGACGACTCCGTCCGCTAAATCTTTTTATTTTTAAAAATTTTTAAATCGGATAAGAATAAAGATAGAGTCCCATTCTACATGTCAATATCGACAACAATGAAATTTATAGTAAGAGGAAAATCCGTCGACTTTAGAAATCGTGAGGGTTCAAGTCCCTCTATCCCCAAAAAGACCCGGTTGCCTCCCTAATTATTTATCTTCTTATTTTGTTAGTGACTCATAATTGGTTATAGTTCTCAGTCATTCTCACTCTACTATTTTCACATTTCACAAACAGATCTGAGCGGAAATTTTTTTTCTTATCACATCATAAGCAAGCCCTGTGTGTGATATATATGATACGTGTTCAAATGCAAATGAGCATCTTTGAATAATATTGTTAAATTTCAATAATTAACAATTCATATCATTAATTGTATTATTTGTACTGTATTGAAACTTATAAAGTTTTCATTTTGAAGATACAAGAAATTCGACCAGGGCCTGGATAATACCTTGTAATATCTGTAATATCTTTTCATTTTTTTAATTGACATAGACCCCAGTCCTATATTAAAATAAAATGAGGATGGTGCGTCATCAATGGTCGGGATAGCTCAGCTGGTAGAGCAGAGGACTGAAAATCCTCGTGTCACCAGTTCAAATCTGGTTCCTGGCACATGAGTAATTTGTATGAGTATATATTCTACAAATTAATTGATATGGGTCCACATACATATTCAGTGTTCTAGTTATAGATCATGATACATACTTATCCATCTAAGTGTCGGAACTATCCCCCTTACTAATTTTGTTTTGTAGATTGTATCTAAAACAGGTAAAAAAAACGATGGGGTATTGTGTATTTATTAAAGTATACAAAAGAAACGAATTG